GCTAGAACACGGGTGGAGGCTATCAATCCGATTTCATAACTAGTTAGTACGACTAGTTAGTACGTTCGAATAATAAAAAGAAGTTCTCTTTCTAATCCTATTTAGATTCTGTCGGGTGAATACAATCAAATACAATCAAACAGAAGCCAATTCTGATGCAAAAATTAAAATTTAAAAATGAAATAGAAAAGATACAAAATCAAAAAATAAATATCACTAAAGGTGGGTCGTAAACCTTATTAGATACCATTGACTCTGGTATCTAATAAGGTTTACCTACTATTGGATTTGAACCAATGACTCCCGCCGTATGAAAGCAGTACTCTAACCACTGAGTTAAGTAGGTCATTTATCATTCCAAAGAGAACCAAACGAAACCCATCCTGTCGATGGATTATAAATATCATATTACTTATAAGCAATACTAATCTAAGGAATACCACTCAAAGAGATCAAAGATTGTTGATGTTGGATCATGGAATATTTATCTTGACAAGAATTTATCTACATGATAAAATATGTATCACAAGCACTAAGGGCTATAGCTCAGTTGGTAGAGCAACTCGTTTACACGCGCGCCAATGTTTTTCAAGGGAGTTCATCATACAATCAGAAAAATCGATCTTGTTGAGAAATCGATGTCTTACTCCATAACTTTGAGGGAACCATAGCCTGACAAAGGGTTCGGTCCAATTTGGACGTCCATTTAGGAGGTGCCAAACAGACCCCATCATTGATTTGAGATCTTGATAAGGTGAATACCCAGTCTATTCAATGCTAGGCATAATGAGAGTATAAGGACCTCAAAAAAATCTCTTTTCGTCATATGAACTTTAAGGTGTATGAAGTTTCATATTTGATTTTTTAAGCAGAAACGATAGAGACTTCATTTAACTTAGGTTTATTTAGGCCAGAGACAGACCTACGTCAAGATAATCCCACCTTTGAAACACTTTGGTAATGCTCCCAAATAATGAATCAGAGCACATGGAGCCATTTCCTTATCTTTTTTTCTGTCAAGAAAAAAAATGGCAGACTAACTGCTATAAATATCAGTTAATGAAAGAGCCCAATGCAAAAAAAATGCATGTTGGGTCTTTGAAACAGTTCAGATCATTTTAATAATAATAAGTTTGATCTGTTTTACCGAGAAGGTCTACGGTTCAAGTCCGTATAGCCCTATAAAATAAAATAAAAATGAAAAAAAAAAATTGTATAATTTTCATTTCTTCATTATTATTTCTTGCTTGTAACTAAGTGAAATTCAACTATTCCTATAAGTTTACTCACGGCAATCGTTTAAGTTTAAGCAGATGAAAGAAAAAACGCATATCAATGGATCCAATCGATATTTATTTTTTCAATTGCAGATAAACAAACCAACCTTTCGTCATTAATCTTCGGAGGCGAATTACATATTCATATCCACAATAAAAGAATTAGTGAGACCCCCTTTCTTTTGATATCCCCAATCTTATTTCTTATTGAATTTTGGAAGTCAAATCATTTCACGGGCCTGGTGAAATGAAAAACTACGAAGAGGAATTCACATGGATTTAGGAAGGGACTGCTGTATTTGTGTACAAGCTAAAGTTTTTTGAAAAACGAATATCTTTGGTCACTTTCATTATCAAATAGGCTTTTCCTTCGTATACCTTACTTACCTCGACCTAGCGAAGCACAACACAAAAAAGGTAGTCTTCTTTTTCTGTATTCAACCAAGAAAAACCCCTCCACCTGGATTCGAATCCTAATACTATTATTAAATAATAATAAAATAATAAAAGGAATATACCAACACAAGATCTTCTAAATCTTGAGATGGAAGTTCCTATACATTCTCTTCTATTTGATTACTTGTTCCATTCTAGATCACTAAATCACTAAGAAAAAAAATTAAAATAAAGACCTCCTGATTCTATTTATTCTATTTATAGAAAAAAATAGAAATATTTAAAGAATTTCTAATTAAAGAAGAAAAATTAAAGAAGAACTAAGATAATTAATTAATTTAGAATTCCCCGTCTTTAGTTTAGAGAAAAAAACAAGAGAAAGAGGAGAATTTGTATAAGAGTAATATATAGTTACAAGGTTCTACTAACTAAATAAAATGGAAATAAGTATAATGGAAATAAAATCGGATTCCAGTCGATGAATCTTGCAATGAGATATGCCCTACAATAAACCAATAAACAAAGCCAAACTAGGCGGTTCGACCAAAATGAATTCTTGTTTTGACTAATATAGTTATGGATGGCTTGACAATTACAATTCGAATCGACCAATCGAATCCGGTATATTTTCCACGTTCATAGGAGTGCGTTTATGTTTCTGCTTTACGAATATGATTTTTTTTGGGCATTTCTAATAATATCCATCCTTGTTCCTATTTTGGCATTTTTCATTTCCGGAGTGTTAGCCCCGATTAGCAAAGGGCCGGAGAAACTTTCTACTTATGAGTCGGGTATAGAACCAATGGGTGATGCTTGGTTACAATTTC